ATGCGTTGTGTTTTTGTTTGGTTTTAGTTGGGGTAGTTTGTCAGGGGGGTTGCTGTTTGTGTGTGTGTGTAAAGATGGGAAAGTTTGTTGTATTTTCGGTTCTGATAAATAGGGGGAAAATAGAGGAAGTTTGTTCGTTAGTTTTGTGATGATGAATGCTTTGGTTAAAGGTAGGGAGATGTCTAAGAATATTTGGTTAATTTTAAACGAAAATGTCATGATAAAAATAAACGAACGAAAAAAATGATGATTTTTAGGGGTTTAGATGGAAATTCCTAGAAAGGGGAAACAATCTAAATATGTGCGGTGACCATTACACTATCTGCATACTTAAGAGGTAAATAGCCTCCCCCTCGTGAATGGGGTCAAAGTGCATCAGTGTCCGGGTATGCGACAGGTTATACCATGAGACCATGACAAGTTATGCGGTTTCGGGGGACGATAGTCCGGCGCACATGTGATGGACATGTCAAGAGGAAGATATCACCTGCTACGCACTTGAAGGGTTTATTGAAGAGACCCCCAGAAAGGAAAAAGTGCAGAGACGGTCGGAATGCCGCGATTACGAGAGAGAATGAGGAGTATTCATCCCGACCGCTTGTATCTGTGAAGAGCAAGAGAGAAGGATTGGATCAAGTTATGGCCCTGAAATAGGAACCAGTGGCGCAAAAGAGCAAGTTGGGCTAGGGTGTAGGGGGATGTTATGTCCTTGAAGCCAATAACCGAAGGTATAACTGACACGGGGTAGCTCGGTTCTCGTGAGAAACACGATCAATAGATAACCAGGCTCTCTGGCTTGGGAGTTCCTGAAAGTGGTTGGACGGGGAGGGACCCTTGGAGGTGGGCGAATTCAATTGTCCTGGAGATTGCAAAGGTGTACTGTGACGTTATCCGTATATTGTATGAAATGTCGGTACAAAGGAGCAGTGTCGAACTTAAGCGACGCCGGCGGCCTGGGCCAGAGGTAGGATCACTTGGGTTATATGGTACCTGAAACAAGAATGTTTCTAGAGGGGGAATGGCGCGAACATTATCTCATGGGCGTTAATGTTTGAGTTAAATTGGGAGAGCATACCCGTATCGCGTGGAGTATCCTACATTATAGTACTGTCTGATGGGGCAAAAAGACCTAATGCAGAACGTACATACCCTGTAAAGCATGAGAAAACATGCTGGGGGGGGGAAGGGGGGGGTGTGAGAGGGGTTCTTGTAGTTAAATCTCTATAACAGCGGCTTTTCAGGCCGCAGATCCTGGAGAAAGTCCGGGCGGGAATTTATGATGCAGTTTGTTTTATTTCTGGGGCTGTGCTTTGTTTTGGGGGGGTTGGCGGTTGCTTCTAACCCGTCACCTTATTATGGGGTTGTGGGGTTAGTTCTGGCGTCTGTTGCTGGGTGTGGTTGATTGATTAGTTTAGGGGTTTCCTTCGTGTCCTTGGTTTTGGTAATGGTGTATCTTGGGGGAATGCTGGTGGTGTTTGTTTATTCGGTTTCGTTAGCGGCGGACCCTTATCCTGAGACGTGGACAGATTGAGGGGTCGTTGGGTATGGTTTAGGTATGTGTTTGGTTGTTATGGCGGGGGTTGTGCTGGGGGTGGGATCTGAGCTGTTGGTGGGTGGGGGCACGGTGGATTCTGGTGGTTTATCTTCGGTTCGATTGGATTTTAGCGGGGTGGCTGAGTTTTATTCGTGGGGGGCGGGGCTGTTTTTAATTGGGGGGNGGGGGNTGTTGTTAACGTTGTTTGTGGTGTTGGAGCTTGTGCGGGGGTTATCTCGAGGGGCTATTCGGGCTGTTTAGGGGGTCAGAAAGTAGTTTAGTTGAAAATACCAGCTTTGGGAGTTGGTGAGGAAGGTTTGACTCCTTTCTTTCTGATTGTTGTGGTGAAACTCTAAGAAGAGGTTGAGTCTTCAATCTTTGGCTTACAAGACCAATGTTTTTATAAACTATTAGAGTTAGAGTTTTAGCATTTTATTTTCTAGTACGGCTGCAAGGGGGAATAGGACTAGAATGATTGTGAAGTAAGAAATTGAGGCTAGTTGGCCAATGATGATGAATGGGTGTTCTACCGGTTGGCTTCCTACTCAGGTGAGGATTAGGAGGTTTGCAACTAAAGTTCAGAAGAGGATTTGGGATAGGGGTCGGAAGGTTATTGAGCGTTGTTTGGATTTGTGGAGTAGGGGAACGAGGAATAGGACTAGGACGGAGGCAGCTAGGGCTAGGACTCCGCCTAGTTTGTTTGGGATGGATCGGAGGATAGCATATGCGAATAGGAAGTATCATTCGGGTTTGATGTGTGGGGGTGTGGCTAGGGGATTGGCTGGGGTGAAGTTTTCTGGGTCTCCTAGCATGTTGGGGGAGAATAGGGCTAGAGAGATGAGGAGGATAAGTATTAGTGCAAATCCTAGGATGTCTTTTGTGGAGTAGTACGGGTGGAAAGGGATTTTATCGCAGTCTGCGGGGATTCCTAGTGGGTTGTTTGATCCTGTTTCATGCAGGAAGGTGAGGTGAACTAATGTAAGGCCTGCGATGACGAATGGGAGGAGGAAGTGAAGGGCGAAGAATCGGGTTAGTGTGGGGTTGTCAACTGAGAATCCTCCTCAAGCTCATTCTACTAGTGTTTGGCCAATGTAAGGGATTGCTGAGAATAGGTTGGTAATTACTGTAGCCCCTCAGAATGATATTTGTCCTCAGGGAAGTACGTAGCCTACGAAGGCAGTTGCTATTAAGGCCAGAAGGAGAATGACTCCAATGTTTCAGGTTTCTTTGTTTAGGTATGAGCCGTAGTAGAGTCCTCGGCCGATGTGGAGGTAGATGCAGATGAAGAAGAATGAGGCTCCGTTAGCATGGAGGTTTCGGATAAGTCAGCCAAATTGGACGTTTCGACAGATATGGGCGACTGAGTTGAAGGCTAGGGAGGTGTCTGCTGTGTAGTGCATGGCTAGGAGTAGGCCAGTGACGATTTGTGTGACCAGGCAGATGCCTAATAGTGACCCAAAGTTTCATCAAGTAGAGATGTTTGATGGTGTGGGGAGGTCGATTAGGGCATCGTTGATGGTTTTGAGTAGTGGGTGGTTTTTACGAAGATTGAGGGCCATTGGGTGGGTTCTATATGTGGATATGAGGATGATTAGAATGGAGAGTGCGAAGGATCCTAGGTAGGCTTTGATTAAGCCGGAGTGGAGGGTGGTAGCGGTTTTAGCTGCTGCTGTTTGTAGGGAGGCTAGTCCTTCTGGGCCTAACATTTTGTATCAGGAGAGGTCGATTAGGTGAGAGGCAATGTTTTGGCCCCCGGCTAGGAGGGTTGTTACGTTGAATCGGTGGACTAGGGGGTTGAAGTATCCTAGTGATGTGGAGAAGTTTGAGAAGGGGCCTTGTTTTGTGAGGATTAGGGTTTGGGTTATTTTTGAAATTTCTAGGGCTAGGATGATGCCTAGGGCTGTGACGATTAGAGCCGTGATTTTGATGTGCAGGGGTATGGTTATGGGTGGGGTTTTTGTTGGAAGAATAAAGGAGGTGATGATGAATCCGGCTGTGATGCTTCCTAGTGCTAAGCGGGTGATTGGGGAGATTACTGCTGGGTTGTTTTCATTGATTGGGGCTAGAGGGGGGATTCGTACGAAACCGGCTTGGACTAGTATGGTCATGCGGATTGTGTATACTGCGGTGAAGGATGTGGCTAGGAGGGTTAATAGGAGGGCTCAGGAGTTTAGGTAGGATGTGTTGAGGCATTCGATGATCTGGTCTTTTGAGTAGAAGCCGGCGAGGAAGGGTGTCCCCATTAGGGCTAGGTTTCCAATAGTTAAGCATGAGGTGGTTGTGGGTAGTAGTTTCTGGAGACCTCCCATTTTTCGAATGTCTTGTTCGCCGTTTAGGCTGTGGATGATGGACCCAGAACATAAGAATAGTATAGCTTTGAAGAATGCGTGGGTTGAGATGTGGAGGAAAGCTAGTTGAGGGAGGTTTAATCCGATTGTAACTATTATGAGGCCTAGTTGACTTGAAGTGGAGAAGGCAATGATTTTTTTGATGTCGTTTTGGGTGAGGGCGCACGTAGCGGCGAATAGTGTGGATAGGGCACCTAGGCATAGGCACAGGGTTAAGGCAGTTTGGTTGTTGCTAAATAGTGGGTGGGTTCGGATGAGTAGGAAGATCCCGGCGACTACTATTGTGCTAGAGTGAAGTAGGGCGGACACGGGGGTTGGGCCTTCTATGGCAGCTGGGAGTCATGGGTGCAGGCCAAACTGGGCGGATTTGCCCGTTGCGGCTAGAATGAGGCCTAGGAGGGGTAGGGTAGGGCTTTGGTGGGGTGTAGTGGCTTGTTGAATTTCTCAGGTGTTTATGGTAGATGCTAGTCATGCTATGCAGAGGATGAGGCCAATGTCTCCGACTCGGTTGTATAGGACAGCTTGGAGGGCGGCGGTGTTGGCTTCTGCTCGTCCGTGCCATCAGCTGATTAGGAGGAAGGATATAATTCCTACCCCCTCTCAGCCGATGAATAGGATAAATAGATTGTTGGCGACAATTAAAATGAGTATTGCGATTAGGAAGAGTAGGAGGTAGGTGAAAAATTTTGTGATGTAGGGGTCTGATGCTATGTACCATGTTGCGAATTGTAGGATGGATCAAGAGACGAATAGGGCGATTGGGAAGAATGTGAGGGAGTATAGGTCTAGTTTTAGGCTGATAGGGATTTTAAAGTTTATGATGAATTTTCATTCTCAGAGGGATGTCAGGCTTTCTGTCCCTGAGTATAGGTGAATTGTTATAGGGATTAGGCTGATTATGAAGGCAGTTTTAACTGTGTTTGTGATGATGGTAGGGGTATTTTTGAGGTTGTCTGAGAGTAGAGGGAAGATGATGGGAGTGGATAGGGTCGTTAGAGTGAGTAGTATGAACGTGTTTAGGACTAGTGATAGGTCCATTACTTCCACTTGGATTTGCACCAAGATGAGTGGTTCCTAAGACCATTGGATTACTGTTATCCTTTGGAAGTAAGGGGACTGAGGGTTTTAGTCTCAGATGCAAGAATTAGCAGTTCTCGTTGGTTGTACCTCCCCTCGGCAGGTAAGAAGAGTTTAACTTCTATCTTTAGAATCACAGTCTAATGTTTGGGTTGAAACTATACTTGCATATGGGGACGCCTGAAATGAGCTCTGGCTTTAGAATAAGTAGGATTATGGGGATTGTGTGAAGGGCTATGAGGAGGTGTTCTCGTGTGGAGGAGTTTTGAATGGATGTGATGTGGGATGGTAGTATGCCTCGTTGTGTCATTGTAAGCATGTACAGGGTATATGAGGCGGTTAGTAGGATTGCGGCCCCTGTGAGAATGAGCGTTAGGTTAGATCAGTTGAAGAGAGCGATGATAATGGTTAGTTCGGCTATTAGGTTGATGGTTGGGGGGAGGGCTATGTTTGCTAGGTTCGCTAGGAGCCATCAGGTGGCTATAAGGGGCAGTAGAGGTTGGAGACCTCGGGCTAGGATGAGGATTCGGCTGTGGGTTCGTTCGTAGTTGGTGTTGGCTAGGCAGAATAGTATTGAAGAGGTAAGGCCGTGCGAGATCATTAGGATTATTGCCCCTGAGAATGCTCATTGGGTCTGAATTATGGTTGCGGCTACGACTAGCCCCATGTGGCTGACAGAGGAGTATGCGATTAGTGACTTTAAGTCTATTTGGCGTAAGCAGATGGCGCTGGTTATTAGTGCTCCTCACAGGGCTAGGGTGATGAAGGGGTAGTGTAGGTTGTTTGTTGCAGGGTTTACTAGGAGGGTGATTCGTATAATGCCGTAGCCTCCTAGTTTTAGGAGGAGGGCTGCTAGTAGCATTGAGCCTGCGATTGGGGCTTCTACGTGGGCTTTGGGTAGTCATAGGTGCAGTCCGTATAGTGGGGCTTTAACTATGAAGGCTATGAGTAGGGCTAGGCTTGATATTAGGCCTGATCAGGTGGATAAGATTGTGGGGTGTGATAGTTTTAGCATGGGGAAGTATAGGGTACCAATTTGGTTGTGGAGGTGGATAATGGCGATGAGAAGGGGGAGGGAGCTGGCGAGTGTGTAGAAGAGGAGGTAGATGCCAGCGTTTAGTCGTTCTGGTTGGCTCCCTCATCGTGTGATGAGAATTAGAGTGGGGATTAGGGTGGCTTCGAACGCGATGTAGAATAGTATGAGTTCTGAGGCGGAAAAAGCAAGGAGGATGAATGGTTGGGCCAGGATTATTGTTGTAGCAAAGATTCGTTTGCGAATGGTGGGTTCTTGTTCTAAGTGATTTTGGCTTGCTAGGATTATGAGGGGTAGGAGTCAGCATGAAAGGACTAATAGGGGGGAGGAGATTTGATCGGTGGAGGATCATAGGGTGGAGGTTTTGTTTGGGTAGTATGTTGGAGTTAGTCACTGAAGGCTGATGGTGGCAATTAGTAGGCTGTGGGTTGTGATGTTAGTCCACAGGTGTTTGCATGGGGAGAGGAAGGTTAGGGGGAGGAGTATAATTGTTGGTATAATAATTTTTAGCATTGTAAGAGGTTGAAGTTGTGGAGGTGGTCAGAACCGTGGGTTCGGGTGGAGGCGACTAGGAGTGCGAGTCCTGTGCCTGCCTCGCAGGCGGAGAATGTTAGTATGAGAACGGGAATGATGGTGTGGGATGATGTCTGTACTTGAATAGGTCATATGGCTAGGGCGACGTACATGGATAGTATCATGCTCTCTAGACATAATAGGGCTGAAATTAAGTGGGTTCGGTGAAAGGCTAGGCCTAGGCTGCTGAGGATAAAGGCTGCATAGAAGCTTAGATGTAGGTAAGACATGAAGAAAGCTATAGGGTGTGTACTATAATTTGTTGAGCCGAAATCAACTGTCTTGGTTAGACTAGCTTTCTGTTACTCTGCTCATTCTAGGCCCCCTTGGGTTCATTCGTAGATTAGGCCTAGTGTGAGGAGGAGGATTAGGGCTGAGGCTCAGGCTAGTGTGGTGGTGGGGGATTGGAGTTGGGTGGCTCATGGTAGGGGAAGTAGGAGGGCGATTTCTAGGTCGAAGAGTAGGAATAGGATAGCTACCAGGAAGAATCGGATGGAGAAAGGAAGGCGAGCGGACCCTAGCGGGTCGAACCCACATTCGTATGGGGACAGTTTTTCTGAGTCTGGGTTTATTTGGGCGAGTCAGAAGTTTAGGGTGGTTAGGGCTAGGCTTAGAGCTAAAGATAGGGTGATTATGAATAGGACTATATTCATTGCTCTTCTCTGGGGTTAAACCAGATTCTAAGGATTGGAAGTCGATTGTAATGGATATACTAGAAGAGCAAGATCCTCATCAGTAGATAGAGATGTAGAGGAATAGTCATACAACATCTACGAAATGTCAGTATCATGCTGCTGCCTCGAAGCCGAAGTGGTGATTTGAGGTGAAGTGGTATTTGATGAGGCGTAGGAGGCATACTAGGAGGAATGTGGAGCCGATGATTACATGCAGGCCGTGAAATCCTGTGGCGACAAAGAAGGTTGAGCCATAGACGCTGTCTGCAATGGAGAATGGAGCTTCGTAGTATTCTATGGCTTGGAGGGCGGTAAAGTAGAATCCTAGGAGGACAGTCAGGGTAAGGGCTTGGATTGCTTGTTTTCGGTTTGCCTCTGTGATGCTGTGGTGGGCTCATGTGACAGTAACCCCTGAGGCTAAAAGGATGGCAGTGTTTAAAAGAGGTACGTCTATTGGGTCTAGGGGTTTGATTCCGATAGGAGGTCATTGTCCTCCTAGTTCTGGGGTGGGGGCTAGGCTTGAGTGGAAGAAAGCTCAGAAGAAGCCTAGGAAGAAGAAGGCTTCTGATGTGATGAATAAGACCATGCCATATCGTAGGCCCTTTTGGACGAGAGGGGTGTGATGGCCTTGGAAGGTGCTCTCTCGAACGATATCGCGCCATCATTGGAATATTACTAGGAGAGTTGAGATAAGGCCGATGATTAGGAGTTGGGGGGCATGATAGTGGAATCATATTGTCAGGCCTGAGGTGGTGAGAAGGGCGGCGGCGGCTCCAAAAATAGGTCATGGGCTTGGGTCTACTATGTGGTAAGAATGTGCTTGGTGTGCCATTAGTGTTAGATGTTCTCTTGTAGGTAGAGGCTCAGGAGTAGTACGAAGACATAGGCTTGGATTATGGCTACTGCCACTTCTAGGATGGTTAGTAGGAGGAGGACTAGCAGCGTGAGTAGGGAGACTACGGGTATTGTTGAGAATAGTACTGTTGTGGCGGTAGAAATAAGTTGGATCAGGAGATGGCCTGCCGTGAGGTTGGCCGTTAAGCGTACGCCTAGGGCTAGAGGGCGGATGAGGAGGCTGGTAGTCTCGATTAGGATGAGGGCGGGGATTAGTGGTGTGGGGGTTCCTTCTGGTAAGAGGTGGCCTAGGGTGGCGGAAGGTTGGTTGCGTAGACCTGTGAGGAGGGTGGCTAGTCACAGGGGAAAGGCTAAGGCCAGGTTCATGGATAGTTGGGTGGTTGGTGTGAATGTGTAGGGTAGTAGGCCTAGTAGGTTGATTAGTAGGAGGAAGATTATAAGTGATGTTAGGATTAGGGCTCATTTGTGGCCTTTCTTGTGCATGGGCATTATTAATTGTTTCGTGACTAGGTTGATGAATCATAGTTGGAGGGTTGAGAGTCGGTTGGTGACTCATCGGTTGTCCAGGGAGGGGATCAAGAGGGCTGGAAATGTTAGTGAAATGAGGATTAGGGGGATTCCTAGAAGGGATGGGCTAGAGAACTGGTCGAAAAAGCTTAGGTTCATGGTCAGGTTCAGGGGGTTGTTTTAGGGGTTGTGGGTTTTTTGTTGGATGGCGGGTTTATGGTGATGAAGGAGAGGAGTTTTGGTTGAATGATTAGGGATAGCGTAAGTCATGAAGTGAGCATGATAAAAAATCAGGGGTTTGGGTTTAGTTGGGGCATATCATTAAGGAGGCGTGAGTCCTCTGTCTCTAGCTTAAAAGGCTAGCGCTGTTTCATAGCTTCTTAATGATTAGGAAGATAGTAGAGAGGATCAGTTCTCGAAATTGGCTAGGGGTGTTGATTCAACTACGATTGGTATGAAGCTGTGGTTGGCTCCGCAGATTTCTGAGCACTGTCCGTAGTAAATTCCGGGCCGGGAGGCTAGGAAAGAGGTTTGGTTGAGGCGTCCTGGGATTGCATCGGTTTTTACACCTAGGCTGGGGACGGCCCATGAGTGTAGAACGTCGTCGGCAGTAACGATGATGCGGACTTTGGAGCTTGTAGGCACGATGACACGGTGGTCAACTTCTAGGAGGCGGAAGTGGCCTAGGGGGAGGTCTGATGTGGGGATTATGTATGAATCGAATGTTAGGTCTTTGAAGTCAGTATATTCGTAGGTTCAGTATCATTGGTGGCCGATAGCTTTTAGGGTCAGATCTGGCTCGTTAATTTCGTCCATTATGTATAGGATTCGTAGTGAGGGGAGGGCGAGTATGATTAGAACTGCGGCTGGTAGGATAGTTCAGACGAGTTCGATTGCTTGGGCGTCAACAGTGCTTGATGAGAGTTTTTCTGAAAGTATGAGGGCTAATAGGTATAGCACTAGGCTGCAGATGGCTAGGGCGACTATTAGAGCGTGGTCGTGGAATTGTATAAGTTCTTCTATGATAGGTGATGAAGCATCTTGGAAACCGAATTGTGAGTGGTTGGCCATGTTTGTGGGGTGAGGTGTACTGGGGTTTCACCTGTAATTTAGTCTTGACAAGGCTATGTAATATATTTTACTAACACCTCAATGAGAAAGAAGCATAAGTGGTTTATATGCGGTTGGCTTGAAACCAACATATGGGGGTTCGACTCCTTCCTTTCTTGGACTTGGACGAAGGCTGGTTCTTCGAAGGTGTGGAATGGGGGTGGGCAGCCGTGGATTCACTCAATGTTTGTGCTTGTTAGTTCTGGTTGTAGCGCTTTACGTTTTGATGCAAAGGCTTCTCAGATGAGGAAGACTAACATGATTACGGCTGTTAGTGAGATTAGTGAGCCTACTGAGGAGATGGTGTTTCATAGCGTGTAGGCATCTGGGTAGTCTGAGTATCGTCGGGGTATTCCAGCTAAACCTAGGAAGTGTTGGGGGAAGAAGGTCAGGTTGACCCCAACAAATATTACACCGAAGTGGGCTTTGGCTCATGTGGAGTGGAGGGTGTATCCAGTAAATAGTGGGAATCAGTGGGTGAACCCTGCTAGGATTGCAAATACTGCACCTATGGATAATACATAGTGGAAGTGGGCAACTACATAGTAGGTGTCGTGTAGGGCAATGTCTAATGAGGAGTTTGCTAGGACGATCCCTGTTAGTCCTCCGATGGTAAATAAGAAGATAAACCCTAGGGCCCATAGTATAGGAGGGTCTCATTTAATTGTGCCCCCGTGTAGTGTTGCTAGTCAGCTGAAGACCTTAATTCCTGTTGGGATGGCAATGATTATGGTAGCGGAGGTGAAGTATGCTCGGGTGTCTACGTCCATACCTACTGTGAATATGTGGTGAGCTCATACGATGAATCCCAGGAAGCCGATGGATAGTATAGCTCATACTATTCCTATGTAACCAAAGGGTTCTTTTTTTCCTGCATAGTAGGCTACGACATGGGAGATAATGCCGAATCCTGGCAGGATAAGGATATACACTTCGGGGTGGCCGAAAAATCAGAATAGATGCTGGTAAAGTACTGGGTCTCCTCCTCCTGCTGGGTCGAAGAAGGTGGTGTTTAGGTTACGGTCGGTAAGGAGTATGGTGATGCCAGCAGCAAGGACGGGAAGGGAGAGGAGGAGTAAAACTGCAGTAATTAGTACTGATCATACGAATAGGGGGGTTTGGTATTGTGATAGGGCGGGAGGTTTTATGTTGATAGCTGTGGTAATGAAGTTGATGGCCCCTAGGATTGAGGAGATTCCTGCTAGGTGGAGGGAGAAGATAGCCAGGTCTACTGAGGCTCCTGCGTGTGCTAGGTTGCCGGCAAGGGGAGGATAGACGGTTCATCCTGTTCCTGCTCCTGCTTCTACTGTGGAGGAGGCTAAGAGGAGGAGGAATGATGGTGGAAGAAGTCAGAAGCTTATGTTGTTTATTCGAGGGAATGCTATGTCTGGGGCTCCGATTATTAAGGGGACTAGTCAGTTTCCGAACCCCCCAATCATGATTGGCATGACTATAAAGAAAATTATTACGAAGGCATGAGCAGTGACAACTACGTTGTAGATCTGGTCATCACCTAGTAGTGCGCCTGGTTGACCCAGTTCTGCTCGGATGAGAAGACTTAGGGCGGTGCCTACTATTCCGGCCCACGCGCCGAAAATTAGGTAGAGGGTACCAATGTCTTTGTGGTTGGTTGAGAATAATCATCGGTTGATGAATGTCACAGGTAAGATGGCTGAGTGTTTAAGCGTTAGGCTGTAGTCCTTTTCACAGAGGTTTGATTCCTCTTCTTATCGGCTCTGTAGTGAAGTTCATGGTGGGTTGCAAACTCATCGATGTGTACTGATGGTGCACCGGAGTCTTAGGCAGAAGCCCGTTGGTTTGGGCATATGGCTGTTAACCATATATTTCGTGGGATCAAAGCCCATCTGTCTAGAGTAAGAAGGTTCTAGCTTAATTAAAGCATCTGGGTTGCATTCAGGAGATGCAGGGTAATATCCTGCGAATCTTAGCAGAAACTAAGAGAGTCTAACTCTTGTTTAAGGCTTTGAAGGCCTTCGGTTTAAAGTAATCCTAAGTTTCTTAGACGATGGTCAGGATTGTGGGTGAGATGGGGAGGAGGATGATGGACATGGTAACTAGGGTGGCGACCAGGGGGTTGATTGGCTTATTAATGTGCCACTGTTTTATGTGGTTGGTGGTGTGAGGGGGGAGTGTAATTGTCGCACAGTATGCGAGTCGGAGGTAGAAGAACAGGCTTAGTAGGGATAGGAGGGCTATAATTACTGCTGCCGGCGCTATGTCTTGTTTTGTCAGTTCTTGGATGATGAGTCATTTCGGTAGGAAGCCTGTTAGAGGGGGAAGACCTGCGAGTGAGAGGAGGGTAAGTATTAACATTGCGCTAAGTGCAGGGGTTTTTGCTCAGGTGGTTATTAGTGTGGAGAGGTTTAAGGTTTTGATTGAGTTCAGGGTTAAGAATACGGCTGCAGTGATTAGTACGTATAGGTAGAAGTTTAATATAGCTAGTTTAGGGCTGTAGATGAGGATAATAGATATTCAGCCTAGGTGGGAGACGGATGAGAAAGCTAGGATTTTTCGGGTTTGTGTTTGGTTCAGTCCCATTCACCCTCCTAGGGCTGCAGAGAGAATGGCTATAATGACCATTGGGGTGTGGTTTAGTGATTGGGAGGTTATATAAAGTAGTGTAATTGGTGGCAGTTTTATGACCGTAGATAGGAGAAGACCTGTGGTTAGGGAGCAGCCTTGGAGTACTTCGGGGAATCAAAAGTGGAATGGTACCAGCCCCAGCTTTATTGCGATGGCTGTGGTCAGGATCAGGCAGGAGGTTGGGCAGGTTAGTTGAGTGATGTCTCACTGTCCTGTGTGCCATGCATTGGTTATGCTGGAAAATAGGATTAGGGCCGAAGCGGCTGCCTGTGTTAGGAAGTATTTAGTTGCGGCTTCAATGGACCGGGGATGGTGGGGTTTGGCGATTAAAGGTAGGATGGCTAAGGTGTTGATTTCGAGTCCGGTTCAGGCTAAGACTCAGTGGTTGCTTGAGAGGGTGATGGTTGTTCCTAGGAGGAGACTAATGGTGCAGATTAGTTTTGCTTGTGGGTTCACTAGCAGGGGAAGGGGTTGAACCATCATTTTCGGGGTATGGGCCCGATAGCTTAGTTAGCTGACCCTACTAGAAAGTAATATAAGGGAAGTATGGAGGATTTTGATTCCTCTAGTGTAGGTTCGATTCCTACTTTTCTAAGGTTTATAGGAAATGAGAGGGTTGGTGCACCTCTGTGTTCACTTTATCATAGTGACCCTTAGTACTCAGGCACATTTCCTTGGGGTTCTTAGATAGGGAGGTAGGCCTGCATAGCAGATTGGCATGCTAATGTGCCATAGACATAGGGCTAGCGTGAGAGGCAGGAAGTTTTTTCATAGTAGGTGCATTAATTGATCATATCGGAACCGTGGGTAGGAAGCACGAACTCATAGGAACCCTGCTGAGAGAAGGAGCGCTTTCGTGGCTAGGATTATGGGGTATAGCTCTTGAGGTGGGTTAAACATGCTTGGGTTGAAGAATAGAATGACGGTCAGTGTATTTATAAGCATGATGTTGGCATACTCGGCTAGGAAGAATAGGGCAAAAGGGCCAGCTGCGTATTCGACGTTAAACCCTGATACGAGCTCAGATTCGCCCTCGGTTAGGTCGAATGGGGCGCGATTTGTCTCGGCGAGTGTAGATACGTATCATATTATGGCTAGGGGTCAGCAGGAAAAGATTAGGTATAGGGGCTCTTGGGCGATTGCGAGCGTGCTGAGGGTGTAGTTGCCGCTTAGGAGGATGATGGATAGCAGGATGAGGGCCAGGGTTACTTCGTAGGAGATGGTTTGGGCTACTGCTCGTAATGCTCCAATCAGGGCGTATTTTGAGTTGGAGGCTCATCCTGATCATAGGATGGAGTATACTGCTAAACTTGATATGGCTAGCAGGAACAGTACTCCTAAATTGAGGTCAGCGAGGGAAAATGGAAGGGGGAGAGGGGTTCAGATGGAGATTGCTAGTAGGAGGGCTAGTATGGGAGTTGCAATAAACAGGATGGGGGAGGATGATGATGGGCGGATAGGTTCTTTGATAAACAGCTTGATGCCATCTGCTAGTGGTTGCAGTAGCCCGAATGGGCCAACGATGTTTGGGCCCTTTCGGCCTTGCATGTAGCTTAGGATCTTTCGTTCTACCAGTGTTAGGAAGGCTACTGCAATTAGGATGGGGAGGGCGTAGGAGAGTGCTATGATGAGGTTGATTAGTAGGGGGTGGTTGGTCATGGGGTAGCTAGGGAGAGGATTTGAACCTCTGAGTTAAAGGACTTAAGCCTTTTGCATTTGCCGAGCTCTGCCACGCTAGCTGGCCCTTTTCTAGGGTGTGGTGGAGTGTGATAGCTTTTTGTAATTAAGTTGGCTTCATTACTTAAGGCGAAGGCTTGCTGGTGGTATTGGCCTCACTTTTCCTATCCTTTCGTACTGGGAAGAGTTCATCATAGATAGAAACCGACCTGGATTGCTCCGGTCTGAACTCAGATCACGTAGGACTATTAATCGTTGAACAAACGAACCCTTAGTAGCGGCTGCACCACTAGGATGTCCTGATCCAACATCGAGGTCGTAAACCCCCTCGTCAATATGGACTCTCGGAGGGGATTGCGCTGTTATCCCTGGGGTAGCTTGGTCCATTGATCAATTGTATTGGGTCTGGTTGCTGTTCGCACTTTGAGAGGTTGCTCTTAGTTTGGAGTGGTGGTCCGATTTTTGGAGGATTTGTTTTTCTCCAAGGTCGCCCCAACCGAAAAAATGCGTGCCAGTGGCTTACGTGTAAGTGAGCCCAGTGGGTGTTTATGTATTTTGGGGTGGCAGCTGATTTTGAAGTTCCACAGGGTCTTCTCGTCTTATGGGTTTATCCCTGCTTTCGCACAGGGAGATCAATTTCACCGATTGCCTGCAAGAGACAGTTAAGACCTCGTTTAGCCATTCATACTAGTCTCGATTTATGGGACAATTGATTGCGCTACCTTTGCACGGTTAGGATACCGCGGCCGTTTAACCTCAGGTCACCGGGCAGGCATCACCTTCAATACTTGTTTTGGTTTGCTGAAGGCTATGTTTTTGGTAAACAGTCGGGCCTTGACGGGTTTGCCTAGTTCCTTTTGCAGGTTTTAATCTTTCTTAATGGACGCTCCTCTGTCGGGTTAACAATGTGCTTAATACTCTGCTTGTTGTATTGGTCGTATATTGGGCATTTGTTAATAATGTGTGGATGTAAGCTTGCGTCGTAGAGGGAGGACCCTGGTTACTCATTCTAGCATTAATTCTCCTATTTGGTTATAGGTTAGCCTGTTAGTGAGGAGGGATTCATTTGGTTTCTATATTTTTAAGGTACGGAGCTTTAACGCACTCTTTGTTGATGGCTGCTTGAGGGCCCACAATAGATTTTGTAGGGTTATTTATCCGCTCGTGGAGATTGTACTCTTTTTTAAAGGAGCTGTACCCCCTTTAAATAGCCCTTAATTCGCTTCATTGGGGTTTGATTTCCTTGGAGAAGAATTAAGAGTGAACTTAGATTCGTTTCACAGGCAACCAGCTATCACCCAGCTCGATTGGCTTTTCACCTCTACCTACAAGTCATCCCACTCTTTTGCCACAGAGACGGGTTCGCTCATGGTAGCTGCTCGTAGGTAGCTCGCTTAGGTTTCGGGGTGGCAAACTTAAATTCATTTTGCTTGGTTTTTCTTGCTAGACCATGATGCAAAAGGTACAAGGGTTGATCTTTGCTGTTTATAGCTTGGCTTATTTCACTACTATTTCATCTTTCCCTTACGGTACGTGATCTCTATCGCTCCAATGGTGTCTTTTCTATCGCCTATACTGGGACTGATGAATGCTTTAGTTGGGTTTAGGGAGTAGCTTTGTTATTCCAGGTCAATGTATGTTGGGCTAGAGTCTGGCATCAAGACGATCTGGTTTTAGCAGATATCTTTCAGGTGTAAGCTGAATGCTTTTGTTAAAGCTACGTCTTGGTGTCCTAAGTGCACCTTCCGGTACACTTACCTTGTTACGACTTACCTCATCTTTAGCTGAATGGCTTATTAGGTATTGGGTGTGGGGGGCGCTTATGAGGAGGGTGACGGGCGGTATGTACGTGCTCCAGAGCCGGCTTAAAGAAGGCTCCATTGTCCTTCTTTACTGCTAAATCCGCCTTCCAGGGACCGTTTCATATCCCTATCCGTATGTTCTAGCTTAGAAAATGTAGCCCATTGCTTCCATTCCATAGGCTATACCTTGACCTGTCTTGCTAGCGGGTTAGGCTATTGCGCTCACTGTTGGGCCGTCAGGAAAGGTGGGCTGGCGACGGCGGTATATAGGCTGATTCGTGCAAGGAATGGTCAGGTAATATCGTGGATCATCGATTACAGAACAGGCTCCTCTAGGTGGGTTTGGGGCACCGCCAAGTCCTTAGAGTTTTAAGCGTTTGTGCTCGTAGTTCTCGGGCGGACGCTCAGGTAGTGTAGAGCATCAAGATTTAGGGCCAGGCATAGTGGGGTATCTAATCCCAGTTTGGGTCCTGGCTTTCGTGGATTCAATTGATCGTTGTTCTAAGATCTTCTTTGAAGACGGAGGCCTTATGGGCATCTTGGGCTTATGACAGCTCAGTTGCTTTTTAATCTTAGCTACTTGGATAACATGCGACCACTCTTTACGCCGTTATAAAGTTAATTTGAGTCTCCTGTATGACCGCGGTGGCTGGCACAGGATTTACCGACTCTTGGATTTGCTATGGCTAAGTCAAGTTTACACTCATTGCTTAATGTTAACTACTGCTGAGAACCCGTGGGGGCGTGGCATTGCTAGGCGTCTTGGGCTACGGTTAAAGTGGTGTGCCTGATGCCTGCTCCTATCTACCTTGGGTAAGGTGTCCAGGGCGTCCTCACTGGAGCGCGGATACTTGCATGTATAATCCTAGCAACAACTAACAGTAAGGTTAGGACTAAGTCTTTTGTCCTTGGGTGTGTGTGGCAGCCATCTTGACATCTTCAGTGTCATGCTTTATGTTAAGCTACAAGAAC